TTATAAGCGATAGAGTTAAACTACCCCCATTAAATTCAAAATTTAATGTGCCCATACACCAGCCTATATATTAACACAAACATAAAAATAATTTTTTGATTCTCAATTTTTGTAGGAACCCTTATCGCTGTATCATCCAAATCTTGAATTTCTGTTTGGATAGGATTAGAAATCAATTTATTAGCATTTATTGCCCTAATTTCCAATTCTCTAAACCAACAATCTAGAGAAGCAACTCTAAAATATTTCTTAGTACAATCTTTAGCCTCCTCCATATTTTTATTTTGAGCTATCATTAATTTCTTACAAAATAATTGATTCATTATAATTATTGAAGATTTTAATGCCCTAATTATCTCTACTATTTTAGCTCTAAAATTAGGAGCTGCTCCTTTTCATTTCTGATTTCCTCCTACAGCGGAAGGACTTTCTTGATTTAATTGTATTATTCTATTAACTTGACAAAAAATTGCCCCTCTATTTGTTCTCATATCTTTCAACTCTCTCATTATTATTATTCTATCAATATTTTCATCCATTATTGGTGCTATTGGAACTCTTAACCAATCATCACTTCGTAAACTTATAGCATATTCTTCAATTAATCATATAGGATGAATTTTTGCATCGATATTTATTAACAACAAACTCATACTAACCTATTTTTTCATTTATTGCTTTTTAAGAATTATCATCATGCTGATATTCAATTTGTTCAAAACCATACACATTAATCAAATCCAAAATACAAATAACACTTTCATAAATTTTCTAATTATACTTAATCTTATATCTTTAGGCGGACTCCCCCCTTTTCTAGGATTTATACCTAAATGAATTACTTTAAATTATCTTATAAATAATAATCAATTATTTTTAGCATTAATCTTAGTATTCTCAACTTTAATCACACTTTATGTGTACATCCGTTTAATATACCCTTCCTTAAGAATTTTTACATCAACCAACTCATGATATTCTAATAAAATAAACTCTTCTATATTAATAATCTTATCTTTTCCTTCACTATTTAGTTTACCTTTACTAGTAAATTTTGTTATATAGAGTTTTAAGTTAAAAAAACTAATAACCTTCAAAGTTATCATTATAAAAATTTTAAACTCTTTGACACGATGATTTTTTTCAACGAACCACAAGGACATTGGTACAATATATTTAGTTTTTGGAGCCTGAGCCGCCATAGTAGGAACAGCCCTTAGTATGCTTATTCGTCTAGAACTAGGACAACCAGAAAGTTTGATTGGAGATGATCAAATTTATAATGTAATTGTAACTGCTCATGCTTTTGTAATAATTTTCTTTATAGTTATACCTATTATAATTGGAGGTTTTGGAAATTGACTTGTACCTTTAATAATTGGTGCACCTGATATAGCTTTCCCACGAATAAATAATATAAGTTTCTGACTTCTGCCCCCTTCTTTAATACTTCTCTTAGGTTCTTCTATAGTAGAAAGAGGGGCAGGAACAGGATGAACAGTATACCCCCCTTTAGCTAGAGAAATAGCCCATGCTGGTGCATCTGTAGACCTAGCAATTTTTTCCCTTCATTTAGCAGGAGTATCTTCAATTTTAGGAGCAATTAATTTTATTACTACCATTATTAATATACGAACTAGAGGTATGTTATTTGAACGTATACCTTTATTTGTCTGAGCAGTATTTATTACTGCCATTCTTCTTCTCCTATCACTTCCAGTCCTAGCAGGAGCTATTACTATACTTCTTGTTGATCGTAATTTTAATACAAGATTCTTTGACCCTACAGGAGGAGGAGACCCTATTCTTTATCAACATCTATTTTGATTCTTTGGGCATCCAGAAGTATATATTCTTATTCTTCCTGGGTTCGGAATAGTTTCTCATATTATTAGTCAACAATCAGGAAAAAAGGAACCATTCGGAGCCTTAGGAATAATTTATGCTATATTGGCAATTGGACTTTTAGGTTTTATTGTCTGAGCTCATCACATATTTACAGTAGGTATGGATGTAGATACACGAGCTTACTTTACAGCTGCCACAATAATTATTGCAGTCCCAACAGGAATTAAGATTTTTAGTTGGCTAGCCACCCTTCATGGTTCAAAATTTACATATGAAGCTCCTCTTCTATGAGCTCTAGGTTTTGTATTTTTATTTACTGTAGGAGGTTTAACAGGAGTAGTTTTAGCTAATTCATCAATTGATATTATAATACACGATACCTATTATGTCGTAGCCCACTTCCATTATGTTCTTTCTATAGGAGCAGTATTTGCAATTTTGGGAGGAATTACTCATTGATTTCCCCTATTCCTAGGAATTTCTATAAATCCAACTATGCTAAAAATCCAATTCTTTATAATATTTTTAGGAGTTAACTTAACCTTCTTCCCTCAACATTTCTTAGGGCTTAGAGGAATACCACGACGATATTCAGACTATCCTGATGCTTACATAAGTTGAAATGTAGTTTCATCAATTGGTTCTACAATTTCATTTATTGCTGTTCTATTTTTAATCTTCATTCTATGAGAAGCCATAATTACTCAACGGCAAGTAGATTTCTCTCTTCACCTTCCCTCATCTATTGAGTGACAAAACAATATTCCTCCGGCTGATCACACCTATAATCAACTCAGTCTTACTATTAAATAACTAATGGCCACCTGATCGATACTCTCTTTTCAAGATGCTAATTCCCCTTTAATAGAACAATTAATCTTTTTTCACGATCATACCATAATTGTTCTAACCTTAATTACTACTTTAGTAAGTTATATACTAGCCATAATAATAGTAAATAAATTCTCCAATCGTCAATTAATAGAAGGTCAAGAAATTGAAACAATTTGAACAATTATCCCCGCTATCACTTTAATTTTTATTGCCCTTCCATCACTCCGCTTACTATATCTTCTTGATGAAATTAATTTCCCTACTTTAACTTTAAAAACTATTGGTCATCAGTGATACTGATCTTATGAATATTCAGATTTTAAAAACGTAGAATTTGACTCCTATATAGTACCTTTAAATGAAATATCCTCAAACTCATTTCGACTCCTAGATGTTGATAACCGAACAGTTATCCCTATAAACACACAGATTCGAGTTTTAATTACTGCAGCAGATGTTCTTCACTCATGAACAGTTCCCTCTTTAGGAGTAAAGGTAGATGCAGTTCCTGGACGTTTAAATCAAACTTCCTTTTTGTCTAATTTTCCAGGAATCTTCTTTGGTCAATGTTCAGAAATTTGTGGAGCTAACCACAGCTTTATACCAATTGCTATCGAATCAGTAAATATTAAATCTTTTATTAACTGAATTAAATCAATATACATTAGATGGCTGAAAGAAAGCAATGGTCTCTTAAACCATTTTATAACAATTATCACCTGTTTCTAATGAGAAGACTAGTTAAAACATAACATTAGCATGTCAAACTAAAATTACTTCACAGTGTCTTCTAATTCCTCAAATAGCTCCAATAAATTGAATCCTTATATCCTCATCCTTTATTATTATCCTTCTTATAATCTTATGTCTCATTCATAGATTTTACTTAATTGATAAATCTGAAGATCTACCAAATATTATTAAAGAACAAATTAAGTGAAAATGATAGTTAATTTATTTTCTGTATTTGACCCATCTTCATCAATTATAAATCTCAGTATAAATTGAATCAGAACTATTCTAGGTCTATCTCTTATTCCTATACAATTATGAATAATTCCTTCCCGATTCAACATTCTATGAAAATTATTTCTATCTTACCTGAGAAAAGAATTCAAATTATTGTTACCTAAATCTATTACTAGCCCTTTATTAATTTTTATTTCCCTATTTTTCTTAATTATAATAAATAATATCCTAGGTTTACTACCTTACATCTTTACTAGAACAAGTCACATACTTATAACCCTTTCATTAGCTCTCCCAATTTGAATATCATTTATAATTTACGGATGAATCATAAATACTAACCATATATTTGTCCATTTAGTACCTCAAGGCACCCCAGCAGCACTTATATCATTTATAGTTGTTATTGAAACAGTAAGAAATATCATTCGTCCTGGAACACTAGCTATCCGTTTAGCTGCCAACATAATTGCAGGACATTTATTAATTACCCTATTAGGATCTACCGGTCCTAGTCTATCTTTAATTCTTGTGTCTATACTTATTATTGGTCAAATTGCTCTTTTAGTTCTAGAATCAGCAGTTGCCCTTATTCAATCTTATGTTTTCGTTACACTTTCAGTACTTTATTCTTCAGAAGTTTACTAATGTCAGCTCAAATATTTCATCCCTTTCATATCGTAGATAAAAGACCTTGACCGTTAACAGGAGCCCTTAGAGCTTTTATATTAACTTCAGGAATAATTATATGATTCCACTCTAATAATATAAACTTATATATACTAGCACTCATTACTACCATTCTAACTATATACCAATGGTGACGAGATATTTCCCGAGAAGGAACTCTCCAAGGAGCTCACACTTCAATAGTAGTAACAGGACTCAAGTGAGGAATAATTTTATTTATTGTTTCTGAAATCTTCTTCTTTGTGTCATTCTTTTGAGCATTCTTTCATAGTAGACTTGCACCTACTATTGAAATTGGTATAAAATGACCCCCGGTTAGTATTATTCCATTTAATCCCTTTCAGATTCCTCTTCTTAATACTGCTATTCTATTAGCTTCGGGAGTTACAGTTACATGAGCCCATCATAGTCTCATTACTGCTAACTTTTCACAAACAAATCAAGGTTTAATTTTAACTGTAATCTTAGGTTTATACTTTACAGCCCTTCAAGCTTTTGAATACTATGAAGCTCCCTTTTCTATTGCAGATGCCGCCTATGGGTCAACATTTTTCATAGCAACAGGTTTTCATGGTCTACATGTAATTATTGGTACAACCTTCCTTATTATAATTCTTATTCGTCATAATCTTAAGCACCTTTCACCCATTCATCACTTTGGATTTGAAGCAGCTGCTTGATACTGACATTTCGTTGATGTAGTCTGGCTTTTCCTATTTACATCAATTTATTGATGAGGAGGTTATCTTATTATTATATAAAGTATTATTAACTTCCAATTAATAGGTCCATAAAGGATAAGATAAACATATATTTAAATAATAAAGTTTGCTTTGCAAGCAAAAATTGATAATCCCTATCTATGTTTAAGTAAAAAGCGAATCATCGCAATCAGTTTCGACCTGATCATTGATATAAAATCTTTACTTTAGAATATATAATTTAAAGCTGCTAACTTTAATAATAGCGATTATCGTTAATATTCTTTCATATAGTTTACATAGAACATAACATTTTCAATGTTAAAGAGTCCTGACTGTGAAATACTCTCAGATAAATCACCTTAGCAGCTTCAATACTATGTTCTCATTAAACTATAAAAGCACAATATAATTATTACCACCAATAACCAAATTAAAAAAGTAGTTAGATACACCTTTAAAGAATTATTCTGCAATCATTGCCCTAAAGTTGAATACCCTACTAACAACTTAAACAAACCTTGAGGCCCTACTTCCTCCCCCCAAGCTTGATCACTAATTATAATTAATTCATCCCCCATCTTCAAAAAAATATGAGAACTAAACTGAGTTCTTAAAATTGGCATAAATCACATTCTTCCAAAATAATCCAATCTAGTAGACTTTAAATTTATAAGTATCCACTCAATGGATAGTCCTAATCAAAATCCTACTACTCTTACAAATAATACTATAACTTTTAACCAAAATGGTAAAATAATTACACTATAATCTCCAAATACTAACCATGATAAAACTCTTCCCATAAAGACTCCCCCTAATATCAAATTTATTATAGGTAGTCCTATTAATATATTTACATCTCCTAATCCATGATTACCCTTAAATTTTCAATCTCCACTTACAACATAGCCAACTAATCGAAAAGAATAACTAACAGTCATCCCAGTTGCTAAAACACACACTATAAACATAAATGTGTTAAAATTTGACATTATACATATTTCTAAAATCATATCTTTAGAGTAAAACCCTGCTAAAAAAGGTATTCCACATAAAGCCAAATTAGCTACATTAAAACAAGAACATAAATAAGGTTGAGTTATTCTTAAACCACCTATTATACGAATATCTTGTGTATCCCCTATTCTATGAATAATACCACCAGCACATAAGAATAGCAAAGCCTTAAATAAAGCATGAGTTAATAAATGAAAAAAAGCTAATAATCTATACCCCATTGACAAAACAAATATTATTAACCCCAACTGTCTCAAAGTAGATAAAGCAATAATCTTTTTTAGATCATATTCAAAATTTGCACCTAAACCAGCCATAAACATAGTAAAAACAGAAATAAAAAATAAAACATTCTTAGCCAATTCTACCTCAATAAACATTGTATCAAAACGAATCAATAAATAAACCCCAGCTGTTACTAAAGTCGAAGAATGAACTAAAGCTGATACAGGTGTTGGAGCAGCTATAGCTGCTGGCAATCAAGCCGAAAAAGGAATTTGAGCTCTCTTGGTTATTGCAGCAATCAAAACACATATTCCTACCCATCATAGCTCAATCTTTTCCCCCATTTCAATATTAATTAAATAGTTTCAATTACCATAATTAAATATTCAAGCAATAGAAATAAGCAAAGCTACATCTCCAATTCGGTTTGATAAAACTGTTAATATTCCAGCATTAAAAGATCGTCTATTTTGATAATAAATAACCAAACAATAAGATACTAACCCTAAACCATCTCAACCTAATAAAATTCTAATCAAATTAGGACTAATAATTAACAAAATCATAGATAAAACAAACATTAAAACTAAAAGACAAAATCGATTTTTATTTAATTCACCTGATATATAGTCAATTCTATAATACAGAACATTAGATGAAATAAATATAACAAAACTTATAAAAATTATAGATATATAATCCACAATTATAGAAAAAGATATTACTCCTCTATTTAAATAAAAAAATTCTCAGTCTAATAAAAACCCAAAATCAAATACCAGACACCATACTCCAAAAATAAAAGTTAATAAACTCAAAAATATCAAAAAAATTCTTCCCACCTTAAAATATTCACGAACAATCAATAACTAACTCTTTGACCTTTTAGTCATCTTATTAGTTAACACTGAAGTACATTTAATCTATTAAAATAATCATTACCATGTCTTCGAATAATACCAACTAAAACTCTTAATCCTAAACTCCCCTCACATGCAGCAAAAACCAAAAATACAAGTAAAAAAAATATATCTCCATATCCCATTAAAAAAACATAACCTAAACCCAAAAACAAACCCAACATTAAATACTCAATTCTCATAAGAACAACTAATAAATGTTTTCGATTAGAAACAAATATTACTGCACCCCCAAAAATTATAAAAGCAAAACAATATATTATCATTAGTTTTTAATCTTGGATTAAATTCCACAAAAGAAAACACCATCCTTCTTCTCATCTCTTTATCTATTAGTTTATCAGTAATTTTTACATTCCTCTCTCACCCTCTCTCAATTTTAGTAGTAATTATTTCACAAACAATAATTTTGGCTGTCTTAGTAAGAATACTTAATATATCTTATTGATTCAGTTACATCTTATTTTTAATTTTTTTAGGAGGAATACTAGTACTTTTTATTTACATTGCCTCTCTAGCTTCAAATGAGATTTTCTTAAAAACGAGACTATTTAAAATTGTAAAAATTTTTACTATTCCATTTTTAGCCTCTTTATTACTACTATATAATAGTAAAAATTTATTCTCTTATTCCATTGTACCTCAAAACATTGATATTAATCTTATTATTAATAAATTTTATATTCAAAATTATCTCTTAACTCTTCTCCTGATTTTATACCTTCTTATCACCTTATTTGCTGTAGTTAAAATTACTAAATTTAATAAAGGTCCCCTTCGTTCTATAAAATAATTATTTTGCTTAAGGAAAGCAGATACTTTGAAAGTATCTTATAAAAGTTCAATTCTTTTAATAATTACAGAAAACATCAATAATAATTTTTAATCCTAAAAATATAAGAAAATAATTTAAAGATACAGGAAGAAGCTTCTTCCAAGCTAAATTTATTAATTTATCATATCGTATACGTGGGAGCATTCCACGCACTCAAATAAAAACAAAGGAGAAAAAACATACAATTATCATAAATATAATACTCTCATAGTTCCCCCCAAAAAATAGTACAGCTATTATCATTCTTATTAATAAAATATTACCATATTCTGCCATAAAAATTAAAGCAAAACCTCCACTTCTATACTCAATATTAAATCCAGAAACTAATTCTGATTCTGCTTCTGCTAAATCAAAAGGTGTTCGGTTAGTTTCAGCTAACATAGTAATCAATCATATTATTATTAAAGGAAACGAAATAAATAAAAATCAAGAATAACTCTGAATATCCTTATAATCTATTAAATTAAATCTTTCAGTTAAAATTACTACACATAACAAAATTAAAGCCATTCTTACTTCATAGGATACAGTTTGAGCAGCAGCTCGAATTCTTCCTAGTAAAGCATATTTAGAGTTAGAAGATCAGCCTGCACCCATCACACTATACACACTTATACTTCTAACACATATAAAAAATAATAAACCTAATCTTATATCTAAAATTAATCTAAAAATAGGCAAAATTATTCATAAAAATATAGCCAATGTCAAGCTCATAATAGGACAAATATAATAAAGTATATGATTTGCCATAATTGGATTAATAATTTCTTTAGTAAATAACTTGATAGCATCCGAAAAAGGCTGTAAATCTCCTAACACATTAGGACCCTTACGAATTTGAATATAACCTAGGGCCACCCGTTCCAACAAAGTTAAAAAAGCTACACCTACTAGAACACACACAACCAAGAATAAATAAGAAATAAATAATAAAAAAGCATTTATCACTCCTATAAGAAAGATAAGCTATTTAAGCTACTGGGTTCATACCCCATTGATAGGTTCTCCTTCTTTCTATAAGCCTTAACCTAAATTTCTTTTGAATTGCAGTCAAATATTTTAAATAAACTATAAAGCCTGACAAGAGAATATCTTCATAAATAAATTTACAATTTACCGCCTTCATCAGCCATCTTATCTATCATCATAATACTTATAAATATAATTTTTATTTCAATTTTATCTTCAGTAGTTATATTTGCAGCAGTAATTTTATCAAAAAAAACTTTCTCAGATCGAGAAAAATCTTCACCATTTGAGTGTGGATTTGATCCTAAAAATTCCGCACGTATACCTTTCTCTTTACGATTTTTTCTTATTGCCATTATTTTTCTAATTTTTGATGTTGAAATTACACTTCTACTTCCTCTACCTATTATTTTAACATTTTCCCAATCAATCTCTACATTCCTTACCTCATCTATTTTTATTATTGTTTTAATTTTAGGTTTATACTACGAGTGAGTAAAAGGAGCTTTAGAATGAAAATCTTTTAATAGGAGTCATCCGGACGCTTCATTGTTAATGAAGAACTTACAATTTATTGTCTATTAATGCTCAAAGTTACACTAACATCCTCAATTCCACAAATTGAAATTTTTTTTAAAACTATTTAAGCATCATAAAATAAAATCAATTTTTAAAACTAAAATATTTAAAGGTATCCAATGGAGAAACAACAATAGATATTCACGAATTTTAATTCCCTTAAACCCATAAAATACTATAACCTTACCATGCTGAGTCAATGAAAAAAGATATAATCTATATGCAGCACTAAAAAAAGATAAAAAAATTAATCCCCAAAAAGTTATTTTACATCAAAAAATTATTCTTCTTAATAAGCAAATTTCTCCTAATAAATTTATACTTGGAGGAGCAGCTATATTTCTCACACATAATAAAAAAAATCATAAAGACAAGTTAGGAAAAATAGTTATTAATCCCTTACTTACGATTAATCTTCGTCTCTCCAACCGCTCATAAATAATATTTGAAAGACAAAATATTCCAGATGAACATAACCCATGAGCCACCATTATTACTAATCTTCCTACAAACCCCCAAACTGAACATGTTATAATTCCTCCTAACACTATACCTATATGAGCAACAGAAGAATAAGCAATTAAAGATTTAATATCCCACTGTCGTAAACATATTAATCTCACATAAATACCCCCTACCAAACTTAAACCAATAAAAATTCATCTTGTTCTAATAAATTTTCTTAAAATAATCTGATTTATTCGAAGTAAACCATACCCTCCTATTTTTAGTAAAATTCCCGCCAAAACCATTGAACCTGCAATAGGAGCTTCAACATGAGCTTTAGGTAACCATAAATGAACCAGATATATAGGTATTTTTACAAGAAATGCTATAATAGAAAAAATGTAAATAATTATTCTAACATTCATCTTTATATTAGTTAAAATCATAAATGACAATCTTCCCAACTCTTCATAATAATATATTAAACAAATCAATAAAGGTAAAGAAGCCGTTAACGTATAAAATATTAGATAAATACCAGCTTGAACACGTTCAGGTTGGTACCCTCACCCAAGAATTATTAAAAATGTAGGGATTAATCTAATTTCAAACCAAATATAAAAAGATAATAAATCTATTCTACAAAACGTCATAAACAAAGAAATTAACAAAAATAAATTCACAACCGCAAATTCTTTTCTTCCATGAGAATCATGCTTCACTTTATATATTGATAAAACCATTAATGCTAAAATTCAAAAAGTTAAAGTCAACAAAGTTATTGATATTGAATCTCCCCCCATAAAGCAACTCAGTCAAGAATAACTAGTTCTTTCAAAATATAACATAAATATGCTAATAAAAACATAAATTATAATTCATACAAAAGAACTTATTCATCTTATATAAATCAAAGAAGTTAAAAATAATAATCTTAAAGAAACTACCAATATTATCATTAGTTTTAATAGTTTAAATAAAACATAGATTTTGTAAATCTAAATTAGAGTTTCTTTAAAACAGAAGAAAAAACTTATCATTAACTTCCAAAGCCAATATTTTATATTAAACTATCTTCTGAATGATTATACGAAAAACACATCCACTATTTAAAATTATTAATGGATCTTTAATTGATCTCCCTTGTCCATCTAATATCTCTTCCTGATGAAATTTTGGTTCACTACTAGGAGTATGTTTAGGGACTCAATTAGTTACAGGTTTATTTCTAGCAATACACTATAAAAGTGATATTAATTTAGCTTTTCAAGCCATTGACCATATTGGTCGAGACGTTAACAATGGTTGAATCCTCCGATTTATCCATGCTAATGGAGCCTCCTTCTTCTTCATTTGTCTTTACCTTCACATTGGTCGTGGAATCTACTATGGTTCTTTCAATTTACATTACACGTGGAATGTAGGAGTAATTCTTTTTCTCATTACTATAATAACAGCTTTCGTAGGATATGTTCTCCCATGAGGCCAAATATCTTTCTGAGGTGCTACAGTTATTACCAATTTATTATCCGCAGTACCATATATTGGTTCCACTTTAGTCCAATGAATATGAGGAGGATTCGCAGTAGATAATCCTACTTTAACACGATTCTTCTCATTTCACTTTATTCTTCCATTTATTATTGCAGCCCTAGTAATAATTCACTTACTATTTCTTCATCAAACAGGATCTAGTAACCCTTTAGGGATTAATAGAAATTCTGATAAAATTCCTTTCCACCCCTTTTTTTCTTTAAAAGATCTACTAGGTATTTTAATTATACTAATTTCATTAATAGTAATTTCATCACTTTTTCCCTACTCCTTAGCTGACCCAGAAAATTTCACTCCGGCTAATCCCTTAGTTACTCCCATTCACATTCAACCAGAATGATACTTTCTATTTGCCTACGCAATCCTACGATCTATTCCTAACAAGTTAGGAGGAGTTATTGCTTTACTTATATCTATTCTAATTCTTATAATGCTTCCATTCTCACAAACAAATAAATTTAAAAGTATTGTTCATTATCCTCTCACTCAAATTTTATTTTGAAGTCTGACTTCAACTGTTCTTATCCTCACATGAATTGGAGCTCGAGCTGTTGAACAACCCTATGAAATAGTGGGCCAAATCTTCACTGTTATATATTTTCTTTGATACATTTTTATCCCCATATCTCTAAAAATTTACTAATATCAAGAAAGAATATTCTTGTAAATAGAGCTTAAATCTATCGCATCCTCTGCCGCCTTGATAACTGTATTGAACATCTTTAAATCCTAAATTTAACGCATAATTTCTGCCAAGTTAAAATATTTACCTTTATATTCCTTTTAATTTACTTCTATTTATATGGATAATCCAAAAATTTTGGTCCTTTCGTACTAAAAACCTCTAATATTTTACCAAAGATAGAAACCGACCTGGCTCACACCGGTCTGAACTCAGATCATGTAGAATTTTAATGGTCGAACAGACCACCACTCTTAGACTCTGCTCCAAGAAGGAATTCTAATCCAACATCGAGGTCGCAACCCTTATTGTCGATATGAACTCTCAAATAAGATTACGCTGTTATCCCTACAGTAATTTAATCAATTAATCAAAAATTTTGGATCTTAATTAGTTTTTAACTCACCGCCCCAGCAAAATTAACATCTATTTTAAACTTGCCTCTCATCAACAATAATTTATAATAAAACTTGATAGGGTCTTCTTGTCTTTTGGTTCCATTTTAGCCTCTTCACCAAAAAGTGAAATTCAATATTTAAAAATAAAAAAGTTGTTATTACGTCCAACCATTCATTCCAGTCTACAATTAAAAGACTAATGATTATGCTACCTTCGCACGGTCAAAATACCGCGGCCATTTAATACTCATTGGGCAGGTCAGATTTCTCATCACCTTCAAGAAACCATGTTTTTGATAAACAGGCGAATAACCTATTGCCGAATTCTTAAATTTTACTTTTACTTTCCTTATTATTTTAATTTTCATCTACTTATATAAACATTATATTTAAACTTTATAATTACAGTTTCTACTTAATATAAAATAAATTAATAAAAAATCCTAACACAACTTTTATGTTATATAACTAACTCTAAAGAAATTGCTGATTATAAGCATCTAATCAATAATAAGATCAAAATAATATTAAAATTTTCAAAGCTAATCCCTTAAAAAATTTCTATTCTTACAAAACACATAATTAAATTATATTCTTAAGTAACCAGATATCCTATTTTTCGACTAACATTTCATTTCTATAATAAAATTTTTATCAACTTTAAGACGTTAATATATTATTATTATAACTCAAAACAATTCGGGATGACTAAATTTATAAACATTTATTGTTAACCCCTAATACACAAGGTACACTAATCATATTCCTTCACTTTAATTATTTTACCCTCACAGTACCAAAAAAATAAAATATTCGTTAAAACCTACTTAATATTAATTACTTTCTCCAAAAACTATTAATTTAATTATAAAGACGACCTGAGTTACACAGATACCATTTTTATTGTAAATAAAATATTATTCCTAACTCCATCTTTCCAGGCACATTTTCCAATACACCTACTTTGTTACGACTTTTCTCAATTATAATGAGAGTGACGGGCGATGTGTGCATATATTAGTACTTTTCCATATAAAATAAATAATTCCATATTACAATTAAATCCACCTTCAATAAATTTTACAAATCTATATTCGTTTACATTCATATATTGTAACCCATCTCAACCCTAGACATATACTGCACCTTGACTTGACATAAATAAAAATTTATTACTGAAAAATTTCTCATAAAATAATCTTACGACAGCGATATACAAGCTGAATTTCAAATCTAGGTCAAATTTACGTGGACTATCGATTACAGGACAGGTTCCTCTAAATAGGTTAATATACCGCCAAATTCTTTAAGTTTCAAGAACCACTACTACTACTCAAATAATAACTTTACTATAAAAATAACAGGGTATCTAATCCTGGTTTATGTAATATATTCATAACTTCAATTCCATTAATATTATACTATAAAAATTAAAAAAATTCCACCTTGATTTAATCTTACTATAACACAATTTATAACACAACTTAATTATAAAATTAAAAAATTTCATTTAGCTTCATCGTCTAACCGCGACTGCTGGCACGTCTTTAATCAAGCTTATCACATTTAACTAACCGTAAATTACTTTAATATTTTAATATTCAACACTACTCAATGACATTTCTAAATAATACTTATATATGAAATCAATGTAACAGAAATTTTTAGTCAGAATCAAACTAATTAATTTTACAATGAAAAACAAGATGCCTGATTAAAGGGTTATTTCGATAAAATAAATCATGTACTTTTTTACTCTTGTTAACCTTTTTTTCAGTCTCATTCAAGTATTACAATTATACCACATAATTTAAAATAAGTCATATTTTAACAATTATAAATTTGTTATTATAAATAATTTATATCTATTAATATTAAAGATCCGATTTTTAATAGTCGTGACTCTAACAACTTTAGATCTGATATATCTAAATATACTTATGCATCAATATAACGAAAAACATTATTTTAAAGAATATTTTGATCTAGATGATGCTAAATTAAAATAAGTATTGACTTTAAATAATTATATGTACACTTAGTTGAAATGATATAACTTTATTAGATTCATTTTAACTATTTTATTACTTTTAAGTTTTATTTTTAATTATAATTATATTTATATTAATATAATAATATATTTTTAAGAAAAAAAAAAAAATAAATTTTAAAAAAAATTAAATTTATAAGCTTCGCTTAAGTCTCCCCAGAAAATTGCAACTGTG